GATTAAACAAAGGGATTCGCAAATAAAAGTGCTAACGCTACAACCAGTCCATAAATTGTTAAAGCTTCCATAAAAGCCAGACTAAGCAATAAAGTACCTCGTATTTTTCCCTCCGCCTCGGGCTGTCTCGCGATCCCTTCTACAGCTTGGCCCGCAGCAGTACCTTGACCAACCCCAGGTCCAATAGAAGCAAGCCCGACGGCCAACCCAGCAGCAATAACGGAAGCGGCAGAAATCAGTGGATTCATGATAAGTTCCTCACACCAAAATAAGTAAATAGTTAATGATACAATCAACCAATAAATTATGACTTAATTATTCCATCGCTAAGATCTATACAGTCGAAGGAAATAAGAACTCGGAATTGAAGTAATAATATTATTATTGAATCATCAGAACGGCTTCGATATTTCTTTTTTAGTTTTTATTCACAGAATTTTTTTGAATCCATACCATTCTTTTTGAATTTTTCGTTTTTTCTTATTTTCTTGATTGAATCTCTTTATTCAATAGTCACTTTATTTTATTCATTTAATATTCAATTCACAACTACAAAGGAAATGGAGGGGATTCCATTGGAATTCCTATCTAAATTCACAGTAATAGAGCCGCTTAGATATTACATATATAACTAATTAATATCTAATATTACATATACATGTGTTTCTTGGATAACGTAAATCAACCATTCATATCTTACATTCAATCGGATTATAGAATCATTCTTCGAAACATTCACAAGAGTTGTCTTATACTAATTAGAGTACATACATCTAGTTCGGCCCCCCCTAACCAATCCATTTTTTTTTATAAATTTTAATTTAGTTTTTTGTAAATCTTTATTTTTTCTTTTTTTACTCGCCGACGCAGGTACAATCAATCTACATGGACAAATTCGTTAGATCGAATCGTTGCATCGAAATAGAAGTATTTGATTGATCTAAGTTCAGGTAATTTATTATTTATTAAAATTCTCTTTTGGTCAACCGTTTAATTGGATGAAATCAACTTGAATGGGAATTTTTCTATATAACAATAGCATCTTTTTTAAAATAGCACACTATAATACTATAAGTATTACAATCCTAATTATTATTCAGATTATGATTACTAATATCTAATAATATTGAATATTGGAATTAAATGAACAAAACAATATAAAGATAGTATTCATTGGGGGGGGGATAAATAGACCGAACTGGAATTTTAGGAAAAAGATCTTTTCGATCTCTTTCCTTTTTTTTACTTCCCCTTTTGTTTGTTGCAATTCCCCAATATCGCTAATATCTTATTTTTGACTATTACTTCTATACTTTATATAGTTTATATTTATATAATTTATCTATTTATTTTTATATATTATGCTCCTTAAGCAGATTATCTTGATACGCACATATATTGCGTAAGGCTTAAACTAAAAAAAGACTATTTCGAAAACTAGTCAATGATGACCCTCCATGGATTCGCCTATATAAGCCGCAGCTAAAGTTGCAAAAATAAGAGCTTGAATACCGCTTGTAAATAATCCAAGTAACATGACGGGTATAGGAACCACTGAAGGTACTAAAGAAACAAGAACAAGAACTACTAATTCATCAGCTAATATATTTCCGAAAAGTCGAAAACTAAGTGATAGGGGTTTTGTGAAATCTTCTAAAATATTAATGGGTAAAAGGATTGGAGTTGGTTGAATGTATTTACCAAAATAACCTAATCCTTTTTTACTAAGACCCGCATAGAAATATGCTACCGACGTGAGTAAAGCTAAAGCAACAGTAGTATTTATATCATTTGTAGGCGCGGCTAATTCCCCATGAGGTAACTGTATGATTTTCCAAGGTAAAAGAGCACCCGACCAATTCGAAACAAAAATAAATAGAAACAAAGTTCCAATAAAGGGAACCCATGGACCGTATTCTTCGCCAATCTGAGTTTTGCTCACATCTCGAATGAATTCAAGAACATATTCGAAGAAATTCTGACTGTCAGTAGGAATGGTTTGTGGATTACGAACAGCTATAATGGCTGAACCTAATAAGATAGCAATTACAACCCAAGAAGTAATAATTACTTGGGCATGGACTTGAAAACCTCCTATTTTCCAATAGAAATGTTGGCCGACTTCCACACCGGATATATCGTATAAGCCTTTTAGTGTGTTGATATAACATAATTTCATATTGCCCTCTGAAAAAAATAGAACTTTAAAAAGAATTATTTTGATTCAACCTTCTCTTTTTTTCGACTTGCCTAGTTGACTTATATATATTTGTATACCAATTAATTACATAATATCCCTAGTTACTTGTATCTCTTTTAGGAATCATAACCGATTTCATAAATCTATGGAGTTCCCAAAAGAATTTTTTTATTTTATTATTCATTATTAATATGAATCAAGGATTTCGTATATAACTAGAACGACCCTCACAAATTGCAAATACTAATTTGTTAAGAATTAATCGGATTGAAGCTATCGCGTCATCATTTGCTGGGATCGAAATATCAGCGAGATCTGGGTCACAATTTGTATCGATTAAACAAATCGTTGGAATTCCCAAAATCATACATTCTCGAAGAGCCATATATTCTTCTTGCTGATCAACGATTATTACAATATCGGGTAATCCAGTCATATATTTGATCCCGCCCAGATATGTTTGCAAGTGAGATAATTGTCTCTTCAACATAGCTGAATCTCTTTTCGGAAGACGATTGAGTCTCCCCATCTTTTGTTCCGTTCTCAAGTCCCTGAACTTATGAAGTATCGTTTCCGTAGTATACCAATTCGTTAACATACCGCCTAGCCATTTTTTATTAACATAATGACAACGGGCCCTTATTGCAGCCCGTGCTACTGAATCGGCTGCTTTATTTTTGGTACCAACAATTAAGAATTGCTTTCCCCTACTTGCTGTATCAAAAACTAAATCACAAGCTTCTGATAAAAAACGGGCAGTTCTAATAAGATTTATAATATGAATACCCTTACGCTTTGAAGAGATATAAGGTTCCATTCTAGGATTCCATTTACTAGTACCATGACCAAAATGAACTCCTGCTTCCATCATTTCTTCCAAATGGATGTTCCAATATCTTCTTGTCATTTATTTATCCACACCTCCTTTCTTTTTATTAAAAAAAAGAGAGACGAGGTGCCCTGAAATAGAAATAAATAATTGTTCCGATGGAACCTTCGTTTCTACCTCTAACGGATATTGGCCATTGATACACGATTCAAACCATTAATATCAATTTCTTTCTATTCTATTTGTTATTTTATTATCTTTATTACTATATACCAAATAAAAATAAAAAAAAAAATGACCGCAAATACAAATAGCTAAAAAGAAAGGGGGTGAATCCGCTCTTAGGAATCATTCAACCCTCGAAATGATTGTCTCAGTGTATCGTGTAAATTCCTTGAAATGAAAAAATCAAATAATTCTCTGTGGTGGAACAAAATATCTCGCATTTCTGCCTCGAATAGTTTATTGTTTTTGGTTTCCAAAGGAATGTTGGTATGTTGCCTTGAACGTTGCACTAATCCGTTGAATCCCGTACCAACGGGTATCATCCCCCCTAGAACAACGTTCTCTTTCAGACCTTTCAACCAATCGATACGACCCCGGAGAGCGGCTTTTGCTAAAACTCGAGCAGTTTCTTGAAAACTTGCTTCGGATATAAAACTTTGAGTATTTAGAGATGCTTTCGTTATTCCCAATAAGATAGCTCGGTAACAGATCGCTTCTTCCAAAGCGCGCCCTGTTCGTTCCGCCCGCAACAATTCAATCAGTTCTCCGGGTGAAAAAACATTAGACATTCCCTCTTCTGAAACCAACACTTTTGATGTTATTTGGCGCACAATAATTTCTATATGTCGATTATGAATCTGCACCCCCTGAGATCTATAAACTTTTTGGATCTTATTAACCAAAGAGATACGCCCTTGCACTATAGTTAGCTCAGCACCAATCAAGAATCTCCAAGGAATTCCAATAATTTTTGTTATACTCTTGTTCCAACCCTCAATTCTATTTTCTAGGTTCATCGATATTGAATCAATCGAACGCACTTCTAACACTTGTTCCACTTTTGGAAGACCTTGCGTTATATCCCTAGATCTCGATTTTTCATATATAAATGTAACTAATGTATCTCCTTCGTAAAGGATTTCTCCATAATGGCCATGAACGGTTGCTCCCGGAGTGGCCAAATAAGCTTTAGCTGATCTTATTACTACAGAGTCAATTTGAACAATTAGAACTTGACCCGATTTTAAGTGCGGTCCGTTTTTGGCTATACATAAATTTTCACAAATAAACTGCCCAAGGCTAATTATTCTAGACGCTTCTTCACAATAATTATGATGGAGAAAATTCCAATTCAAATTGAATGGATTCAAAACGATGTTACCGCGCGGATCGGGATTATTATAAATAGAAACCCTACCATTTTCATCCATTAAATAATATTTAAGCACTTGAAAAGTCTGTTTGAAATTGTCAAGTTGTAAATATTTAGTTACCGAGATCTGATTATAAGTTATTAAATGGTAAAATGAATAAAAATGCGCAATTTGAGGGGTTCCTCCTAATCCTAAAGGTCCCAAGGAATTCCTAATTGGAATTAGACTATCTCTTTTCATTGATTCTTTTTTTATTACATCATTGTAATATTTTACATCGTTGAATGGACCCATTTGAAAACAATTAGATGATGACAAAATTATAAAAGATTGGCATTCCTTATTCCTCTTCAACAACGTACGAATAGTTACTTGATTTTGGCTAAGTGATTGTTGAATCCCTGCCTTGGAAGAAATAGAATAAAATGGATTGATACTGGTGTGGTCTGGCCTCTTATCAAAGATCAATCCTGAACCTGACGGATCTTTCCTTTTTCTGATATACGAAATATGGGATTTCACTAAATCGATTCGCAGGAAATCTCGACTCATACCATTTGTATTTACTTCAACAAAAGAAGCGTGGGCCTCT